CGTACCGAGGGTTCGAATCCCTCTCTTTCCGTTTATCTTTATTCTTTTATTCTGATGACTTGAGATTTTATTTCAAATTCGAAATAAAATCTCGAGCACTTTTTTATCATAGCATAGTTAGATATCTAGAATAGATAAAATCATAATAAAATTAAGAAATCAAGCAAGAAAAAATCCCTTATTTTTTTATTCCTCACGTCCAGGATTACGTCCCGGATCATTAGATAGGAATCCGAAGATGAAGAGAGAAACAAAGAATATCACCACTGTGTAAACGAAGAGTTTGAGAGTAAGCATTACAAAATCTCCAAGATAAGATCATTTTTGGTAAAAAGGGAATAGATTATCCATTTTTATACCACATATTCCATTTTGACACCAAACCAAGAAATAAAGTGGTTTCTATAAAAAAAAGAAAGGAAGTTTCATAAATTCATTTGTAATAAGACTAAGACAAGAAGACTCTTTCGGTATGAAAATTATCTTTTATGCGCACAACACAATTAGTTTTTATTGTGGGGACCCTATACCTATATAGGGTCCTTGTTCACTGGAAGTAGAAGCTTAGAATGAGGAAGTGAGGTGATCTAGATTCATCGCGCTTATCCAAGAATCTCCATGTTTGAATTGAGTGTTCACAATGTAAGACTTATCTGATCTTATCAATTGATTGTTAGAATCTTTTTTTATTGAAAAAATAATGAATGTTTTGTTTGTAGGACAGTATTAAAGATTTTATCGAAAACTGACAGCAGCTTGCCAAACAAAGGCTAAGAGAAAAAAGAACAAAGGTATGACTGGCATAACATCTACGATTGGATTGAAAAAAGCATAAGCCTCGGGCAATTTGGCAAAGAAAAAATGACTCGAATGAAGTATAGAATTAAGATAGATACAGATCAAACTAAAGATATTAAGCATAACAAATGTTTTATTCTTGGAGATTATTGTATTTTGATTGAGTTATCGATATAAGGTAAAAATGAAGAAAGTTCAAATAGACCAAAAAATCCTTCTTTTTCTTTGACTAACCCAATCAAAAATCCTTCTATTCTCAAACGAAAATAGAAGGAATCATACTTTCATACAATATCTTAATTGAATTCTATGTAATGATCAATAAATTAAGTTTTATTTTACAACTACACGTGTCAAATCTTAGTAACAATCTAATGGATTCCATAGATATTTGGGCGGGAATTGACGAACAACCAATACCTATATTAGTGTTTATTAGTGGTGAATAGAAATTTCAATGGGGCGTGGCCAAGTGGTAAGGCAACGGGTTTTGGTCCCGCGACTCGGAGGTTCGAATCCTTCCGTCCCAGAGCCGTCCAATTCTATCAGAATAAAGATTATTTTATTCTTTTCATAATCTTCTCTTTAGTTTAAGAGTGTAATGTTTATTTAATAGTTCTAGTTCCTTGTTTATGATTTATATTATAATGACTCAGAAAAGAATCATATCTTTGACTTTCTTTCTCACAAACCAAATCCGAGTACCGATGACATACAGAATCTATTTGTGATCCTGATAGGATAGGAATATGGATCAATGTATAATTTATAATAAAAAAATAAAAATAAAATAGGATGTTCGGTGTATGCATGTCTTGCTCAACTTCATATCTACTAGAACTCCCAACCAAATGGGAGTACAAGTAAATAGTACACGATGGAGCTCGGGCGGAAAGGATTAATTCATTTCTCAGAGGTAAGGATCTAGGGTTAATGTCAATCAATAAGCCGGAACAACTTCGTAAGCATATCTTCGATATAGAAATTGAAAAGATTCAATTCTAATCTAACAAAATCCCCTTTTGGATTTGAAACTTTTGTTGAAATTGGAAAAACTATTTCGATCAAAAGTGTATCGCACGGGAATCAATCGTTCGTATGATTCTTCGATAGTCAATAAATCACAAAAGGCTTTTTTGAAACGATTAAGGATCAAGTAATGTCTAAACCCAATGATTCAAAACAAAGATAAACGATCCTGGAAGAAGAAAACGCCATTTTCAATTGTCTCCATAATTTGAGCAGAAACAGAATAAGTAATCAAAAAAATTGGTTAGAGACAGCTCAATAAATGAAATGCCATCAGGGTTTTTTTCCTTTGAACTCTTTGAGAATTGTCCAACTTGAGTTATAAATACGAATGATTTTTTCTTTTCGGTTTTTTCGGGAAGGAAGAATAAAAAACGACTAAAATCATTGTCATAGTTTAATTGAATTGGTTTGATGATTTTATGGATCTATTTGCTACTATATATACTATTACTATATATACTATTAGTCTATATATACTATTAGTAGAGTAGAATTATTAAATTCGAATCATTCTTTCTCGAGCCGTACAAGGAAAAAGCCTCCTATACGTTTCTAAGGGAGGAATTGTTCATCTATATCTATCCCAATGAGCTATCTATCGAATCGTTGCAATTGATGTTCGATCCCAAAGAGAAGGAAGAAATCTTCGGAAAGTGGGTTTTTACGATCCAATAAAGAATCAAACTTATTCAAACGTTCTCGCTATTCTATATTTCCTTGAAAAAGGAGCTCAACCTACGGGAACCGTTCATTATATTTCAAAGAAGCCAGAGATACTTAAGGAACTTCGCGTTAATTACAAAAAAAAAATTTAAAGAAAGAAGGGGTGCCCCTAGGCTAGCTTTGTGTCATTTTTTCTTCACTATTCCCCTCCTCCTTTCCCCATTTTTTTGTTCTATTCATATTGATTTTATATATCTAATATATATAATATAAATATAGTAAAGTAATATGAGATCATATGGGATAATAATAAATGTACCTTTATGAATATTGAATAAACTCGAGATTTTATTCTTCCTTATTTCTTTTCTACACCTACACTTTTTTTTTATTCTCTTTTATTCTCTATGTAGGTTATCTGTGAAGTGCCAATCCAACACAAGTCCTTATTATGTATTATGGGATTCTTTGAATTTCTTTTTTCGACGTTCATATTGACAATAGTGTATTGATCAAATATAATTGATTATGGATAAATAGATCTATTTATCCACGACCTATAAGTTTTGATTTTTTACTTAACTTCATGTAATGGAAAAATCTAGTTTTCCATTTTTTTTTTATCATATCTACACGTCATAATGAAATTTTTGGGTTGCTAACTCAACGGTAGAGTACTCGGCTTTTAAGTGCGGCTAGAATCTTTTACACATTTGGATGAAGCAACGGATTCGTCCATACCATTGGTAGAGTTTGTAAGACCACGACTGATCCTGAGAGGGAATGAATGGAAAAAACAGCATGTCGTATAAATGAATAACTCTAAGATAAGAGTACTTAATCCTTACGGGATCGGTACAAAATATTGTTTGTATTCTTAGAGTTTTAATTCTTAGAGCGGTACAAAAAAATCAATTCATGCTTGGATCGAGTGAATAAATGGATAGAGCCGAAAAGCTCAAATTATAGGGAAACAAAAAAAAGCAACGAGCTTCTGTTCTTAATTAGAATAATTACCCGATCTAATTATACGTTAGAAATATATTAGTCCCTGGTGCGGGAAAAGGTTATGAAATAACCTTCTAAGTGGATTCTCCACTTTTTTTATGAATCCTAACTATTAACTATATCCTTGAGTGGAGACGAATGTGTAGAAGAAACAGTATATTGAGAAACAAAATTTATTCTAAAGTCAAAAGAGCGATCGGGTTGCAAAAATAAAGGATTTCTAACTATCTCGGTATTTTTTAACGAACAAAACCCGATTGATGGAAAAAGAGAGAATCCGTTGATTAATCATCTCCAAGGTATCTATTTTTTTTTTTACTATATGCCCGGATACCTTGTTTTGGCTGTATCGTACTATGTATCGTATCATTTGATGGCCCAAGAAATCCCCATCTTTGGTTTAAATCTAATTAAAAATGGAGGAATTAGAAGGATATTTAAAGATAGATAGATCTCGAGAACGAGACTTCCTATATCCACTTCTCTTTCAGGAATACATTTATGCACTTGCTCATGATCATGGGTTAAATAAATCGATTCCTTATGAGCCTATGGAAAATTTAGGTTATGCCAATAAATATAGTTTACTAATTGTTAAACGTTTAATTACTCGAATGTATCAACAGAAGCATTTTATTTTTTTGGCTAATGATTCGAATCAAAATAAATTAGTTGGGTATAATAAAATTTTGGATTCTCAAATGATATCAGAGGGGTTTGCAGTCATTGTGGAAATTCCATTCTCACTGCGATTAGTATCTTCCCTAGAAGGTAAAAAAAAAATAGTCAAATCTATTAATTTACGATCAATTCATTCCATATTTCCTTTTTTAGAGGATAAATTATCACATTTACATCATGTATTAGATATCCTAATACCCCATCCTATCCATCTGGAACTATTGGTTCAAATCCTTCGTTGTTGGATACAAGATGCCCCCTTTTTGCACTTATTGAGACTCTTTCTCTACGAGTATCATCATTGGAATATTCTTATTACTCAAAAAAATCAAATGAATTTCTTTTTTTCAAAAGAGAATCAAAGATTTTTTCTGTTCCTATATAATTTTCATGTATATGAATCGGAATCCATATTCGTTTTTCTCCGTAAACAATCTTCTCATTTACGATCAACATCCTCTAGAGCTTTTCTTGATCGAACACATTTTTTTGGAAAAATAGAACATTTTTTAGTGGTTTTTCGTAATAATTTTCATATCATCCCTTGGTTGTTCAAGGATACTTTCATGCATTATTTCAGATATCAAGGAAAATCAATTCTGTCTTCAAAAGGAACTCCTCTTCTGATGAAGAAATGGAAATATTACCTTGTAAATTTATGGGAATGTCATTTTTATATTTGGTCTCAACCGAATAGGATTCATATAAACCAATTATCCAATCATTTTCTCGATTTTCTGGGCTATTTTTCAACTGTACGACCAAATCCTTCAGTGCTAAGGAGTCAAATGTTAGAAAATTCATTTATTATAGATATT